AGCTCTTCGACGAGCTAGGACAAGAGTCGAGGCTGTCAATGCAATTTCATAACTAGTTGGTGCGTTCAAATAATCAAAAGAGGTTCTGTTTCTAAACCCTATTTTGATTGGATTCACTCGACATAATCCAATCAAGCAGAATCCAATTTAGATACAACGCAATTCAAAAATGAAATAAATAAAAAATCTATAAAAATAAGGGTGGGACAAAAAACTTATTAGATACCGTTGACTCCGGTATCTAATAAGTTCTACCTACTATTGGATTTGAACCAATGACTCCCGCCGTATGAAAGCGATACTCTAACCACTGAGTTAAGTAGGTCACTTATTATCCTAAAGAGAACCAAATGGAACCCATCCTATCGATGGATTATAAATATCATATTCCTTATAAGCAACAATAATCGAACCAATACCACTCAAAAATTTCGGATGTTGGATCATAGAATATTGATCTTGACAACAAATTATATACATGATAAAATATGCATCACAAGCACTAAGGGCTATAGCTCAGTTGGTAGAGCACCTCGTTTACACGCGCGCCAATGTTTTTCAGGGGAATCCACCATACAATCCAAAAAATGGATCTTATTGAGAAATCGATGTCTTACTCCATAATAACTTTAAGAGAAAAGAGAACAATAGCCTGACGAGAGGTTCGGTCCTATTTGAGTGCCCTTTGTAGGTACCAAACAGGCTCCGCCTTGAGATATTGATAAGGTGAATAGCAGTATATTCAATGCTAGGCATAATGAGTATAAGGCCCTCAAAAAATCTCTTTTCGTCCTATGAACTTGAAGGTGTATGAAGTTTCATATTGGATTTTTTAAGCCGAACGATAGAGACTTCATTTAACTTAAAATTCTAGGCCAAAGGCAGACCTACGTCAAAATAACTTCACCTTTGAAACACTTTGGTAGTGCTCTGAATTAGAATCCCAAATAATGAATCAGAGCACATGGAGCCATCTCCTTATCTTATTTTTCTGTCAAGAAAAAATATGGCAGATTGGCTGATATTTCTATCAGTTAATGAAAGAGCCCAATGCAAAAAAAAATGCATGTTGGGTCTTTGAAACAGTTCAGATCATTTTGATAATAATAAGTTTGATCTGTTTTACCGAGAAGGTCTACGGTTCGAGTCCGTATAGCCCTAGAGCCCTATAAAAAAAATGAATAAAATTCCAAATTTTCATTTGAAATAAAAAATTGTATAATTTTGATTTCTTCATTCTTGTTTGTTGCTTATAACTGACCGGTTGGTTCATCGAAACAAAATTTGTCCTAGAAACTCACTCACGGGAATCATTTAAAGCAGAACAGAAAACCGAAAAAACATATCATATTTCAAGGAATCGAATCGATCTTTTTCCAAACAAACCAACCCTTCGTCATTAATTGTCGAAGGGAAATTCCATATGCATTTTTCTGCCCACAATCAAGGGGTTAAGCTAGCGATACTCCTTTTCTTTGGTATACCTTACCAAGACCCGGCGAAGCACACCAAAACAAGGGGGGGTGGTCTTCTTTTTCTGTATTCAATCAAGAGAAAACCCCACCCCATCCAGATCTGATAAACGGAATATACCAACACTAAGATATTCGAAATCCCCAGATACCTACCCATTCTCTTACATTTGAATACTTGTTCTATTCTAAATTACTAAGAAAAAACTTTCGACTCTATTCCTAAAAAATCCAAATTCCGAACTCGCATTTTTATAAAGAAAATTCAAATAATCAAAAGAATATCAAAAAAATAATAAATTCAAAAATTTTAAACACAAAATAAGAATTCTATTTGCTTTCTTTAGGCTTTAGGAAGAATCCTAGGCAAAAACAAGAAAATTTGTCTAAGTCTAACATCTAGAGTTATACTAACTAAAGCAATTAAAGAAAATTGAACTAAAAAAATTAAGTAGACTGGAAATAGGATCCCGATCAAGTCAGTCGATAAATCTTGAAATGAGATATGCCCTGCAATAATCAAAGGAAACTAGATGGTTTGGTCAAAATAAATTGTTGTTTTGACTAACTAGTTATCAATGACTTTAGAACTTCAATTCGAATCAACCAATCCGATATACTTTCCACGTTCATAGGAGTGCGTCTATGTTTTTGCTTTACGAATATGATATTTTTTGGGCATTTCTAATAATATCAAGTTTTATTCCTATTTTGGCATTTTTAATTTCTGGGATTTTAGCCCCGATTAGGAAAGGGCCGGAGAAACTTTCTAGTTATGAATCGGGTATAGAACCAATGGGCAACGCTTGGTTACAATTTAGAATTCGTTATTATATGTTTGCTCTAGTTTTTGTTGTTTTTGATGTTGAAACGGTTTTTCTTTATCCATGGGCAATGAGTTTTGATGTATTGGGCGTATCTGTATTTATAGAAGCTTTCATTTTCGTGCTTATCTTAATTGTTGGTTTAGTTTATGCATGGCGGAAGGGAGCATTGGAATGGTCTTAGCTCCTGACTATTCAGACAAT